ATACCTATTTCTAATTAATTCCTATTATACAAAAGCAGTCCAGATAGACTGAGCAAAAAAGGGTTTTATTTCGATTCCCTATTTTGAAAATCAGATATTAATTTTCTTCAGTCAGAATGAACAGAAAAATAAGATGATTCAAAGAAGTTCTCTACCCCGAACTTTGTATCGCGCGTATGACTTAGCACAACTAGGAAAGTAAGATCAGATAAACAAGACTAAAAAAAGATTCATCGGAATAGCAGAATACAAAATTAAGAAATGAAAAAAATAAAGGGGAGCCTAATCTCACCCCCTTCTGTACCATAAAGAAAAGATATATTCAATTTTTACCATTTTCTAAAAAGAAAAAGAAGTGCTTCTAGATTATAGACTTATCCACTTAGATGAATAAATCATACTATACTCTATTTATATTATGAACGAATATGTATCTCAATCCATCTCGAGGTATTTGTATCAATACCTATTCGGTAGATCTTTTTTTCTCTGCCAGGAACCAGATTTGAACTGGTGACACGAGGATTTTCAGTCCTCTGCTCTACCAACTGAGCTATCCTGACCTTTTCTTGTGCATCATCCTAGTAGAGGATTTGTATCTATGTCAATTAAAGGGATTCCAAAATCAATTAAATAAAGTATTTTAAATTCGAAATTTGAAAATGGGGGGGGTAGTCCTACGCATTGTATATGGCTTACTTAATAATACTTAAAAATAGAGTGAATAACCGGGATTCCTTCCCTACACTCGAATAAAAAAGAAATCTATTCTAGGATAAGATCCATTGAGTTCTCTTCGCACTCCTTTGGGAAAGAGTAGAATGAGAAAGCTAATGAATCTTAAATTGATAAAAAGGAAAAAAGAGGATAAATACTATAGTTAGCGAATAAAAGAGGGTTTGGGGATAGAGGGACTTGAACCCTCACGACTTATAAAGTCGACGGATTTTCCTTTTACTAGAAATTTCATTGTTGTCAGTATTGACATGTAGAATGGGACTCTCTCTTTGTCCTCGTCCGATTAATCCACTTTATTAGATGTATAAAGCCCTTCCTTCAAATTTAGAAGGAGTTCCACTAACAACACAACGTAATTAACTCGATTCGTTAGAACAGCTTCCATTGAGTCTCTGCACCTATCCTTTTCCTTTGTATTCTAGTTCGAGAACCCCCCTCTCAAAACACGGATTTGGCTCAGGATTGCCCTTTTTTAATTCCAGGGTTTCTCTGAATTTGGAAGTTACCACTTAGCAGGTTTCCATACCAAGGCTCAATACAATCAAGTCCGTAGCGTCTACCGATTTCGCCATATCCCCATTTTCCTCTTCTTTGAGACAAGGATTCCTTGTGTAATTTCATCCATCTCTTAGTTTTTTTGAATCTATTGAATTCATCACTCGACGTAGTCTAGCAGTTCGACTCTATTTGAGAGACCCCACTTGCTTATTGCAATTCAGAATTGAATTGATTGTATCGTTGAGGTATTTCCAATTCAATCCGAATCAATATATCCCAAAGTTTTTCTCTCCCCCCCCCTACTGTATTACTTTTTTAGAGTATTCGAAATCATACTATAACGCTTGATATTCATTCTTTTTTTTTTTTCTAATAAGAATTAGCTATTTTATTTGCTATGACTCTATGTCCCCCTTAGTGAAATAGGAATTCTAAAATTATTAACAAATAAAAAAATATCTCAAAAAAAAAGTCGATAATGATCGAATGAAAATGCCAATAAAGTTGCATTTTCTCTTTATTATATCTTTCATATATATTATTCTTTTCTATGTATTAGATTATTCGTCGGAGCCATATCAAATTGAAAATATCTGAAATCCAATTCCATTATAGAAATAGGAATCAATTCTATTCTATATAGAAAAATGGATTTGCGAATTAGAGAAATAAAAATAAAATTCAATAAATTTTTAAATTTTATTTAAAGATATCTTCTAGTTAAGCATATCAAGGTAACTTTATCTTTAAGAAGTTTTAGTTTTTTTTATAAGATTAAGTAGAACTTAAAATTTAGAATCTAGTTAATAGCTAAAATTAATAACTAAGATCTGCGATTTTACGGATTTCCTATACTATATCTATTTCTATTTGTTACACTATTTCTGCTATGTAAGCCCACTTAGCTCAGAGGTTAGAGCATCGCATTTGTAATGCGAGGGTCATCGGTTCAAATCCGATAGTCGGCTTTTTTTCTCTATCGATGTTCTACGAACAAAAATCTCTTTTTTTTTCCAAATTCAATGGAGAATCCAGGATCTTTTATGTTTTCTACCTTACAATTTTGCTAGATACAAAACAATAAAATAAATAATATATATACAAAAAATACAGATTTTGATGAAATTCTAGTTTTTGTGGTACTTTAGTTGATTTTACTCTGTTTATCCTGTAGTTTAATTCAGTTTTAATTTCGATGTATTCTGTAATGTAAATACAATGAAATTAATTGTGTAAAATGAAATTTCAATAAAATAAAAAAGGAGTCTTCATGTCCCGTTATCGAGGACCTCGTTTAAAAAAAATACGCCGTCTGGGAGCTTTACCAGGACTCACTAGAAAAACACCTAAATCCGGAAGTAATCTGAAAAAAAAATTCCATTCTGGTAAAAAGGAGCAATATCGTATTCGTCTTCAAGAAAAACAGAAATTGCGTTTTCATTACGGTCTGACAGAACGACAATTACTTAGATATGTACATATCGCTGGAAAAGCAAAAAGGTCAACAGGCCAGGTTTTACTACAATTACTTGAAATGCGTTTGGATAATATCCTTTTTCGATTGGGTATGGCTTCAACCATTCCTGGAGCCCGCCAATTAGTAAACCATAGACATATTTTAGTTAATGGTCGTATAGTCAATATACCAAGTTTTCGTTGCAAACCCCGAGATATTATTACTACGAAAGATAACCAAAGATCAAAAGGTCTGGTTCAAAATTCTATTGCTTCATCTGACCCAGGGAAATTGCCAAAGCATTTGACGATTGACACATTAGAATATAAAGGACTAGTAAATAAAATTCTAGATAGGAAGTGGGTTGGTCTCAAAATAAATGAGTTGTTAGTTGTAGAATATTACTCTCGTCAGACTTGAACTTAACGAAAAAAAGAAAGGTTCATAGAATTTTCTTCCCCTTACCCTTCCCCCGAACTAAATCGACCTAAGACCACTAATTCGTAAGACTACTAATTCGTATTTTCCCACTCAACTAGCAAAAATGGATTAACCCTAGGATCTTTTTTTTCCTATATGTATATTTTACATCCCACGGTAATTTGCTATAGAAAATTTCTATTAAATACGATATTATTGCTGGAATAAATTGTTATTTGATTTGCTACATTGTGCTCGTTAACGTTGATAAATTAAGAAAAACGGAAAGAGAGGGATTCGAACCCTCGGTAAACAAAAGTCTACATAGCAGTTCCAATGCTACGCCTTCAACCGCTCGGCCATCTCTCCTACAATAATCTTATTATGGAAAATAAACTGAGTGAATAGCGAGTTTTCTTATTCCTGCAGTACAGGTACAACCGCAACCGCTCGGAGGTTCCATAGTTCTATTGGAAAAATTCCTTTTGCTGTAAGTGGAAGGATCTTAGGTTTTTTTTACCAGGAATTGCGCTCCCTATAAAAGTTTTAGTTTGGGTTTTCCCGCAACCAAAGAAAAAGAGAATGGAAGAATTCTTCTTTTCTTCTTATTGCATAATCAAATTTATTGCATAATAAAATAAAGAAACCTTAAAATTCCGTTTGCATAAGGTACGCTACACCATACTGTCGAAATCCAAAATAGGGTATGAGACAATTAATGACTTTGCAAACACAAAATAGCTGATGAGAGAAGTTATTGTTGAGAAATAGGAAAGTGGAATGAAATCCAGTCTTAGTCAAATATTTCATATCTCCTCTTGTCCAAGCAGAATAAAAAGGATACAATTTGAGCTGCGCAGAAAATCCATATCTCTCTTATCCATTTAAAGCATATGGATTTAGAGCATACGGAGGGATCGATTTATAAGAATCGAATGTGTTTGTTTTTATGTTATTTTGTGAAGGAATGAAAACAATTCTATATGGAATGGGTTGGGAATTATGCCTAGATCCCGCGCAAATGGAAATTTCATTGATAAGACCTTCTCAATTGTAGCCAATATTTTATTGCGAATAATTCCGACAACCTCAGGAGAAAAAAAGGCATTTACTTATTATAGAGATGGTGCGATTTGACTCTTTTTTTTTTTGTTTTTTTTTTTTAGCCCTACCTACACCTTAGTCTTCCGAGAAAGAGAAGGGGTTCACATAGAGAGAACAATATTAGTAAAGCAAACCCACGCTTCGGGAAGGTGAGGTGAACTAACAATTCCTTCTGTCGTGTATCCTCGATTGATGCGGCCTCAGATGCTTCAATTATAGATTTGAGTATTGAGCGAAAGGTTATACCTACAGGATAGGTTATGGATTACAGGCCAACTCTACTCTATTAGTACCAGTAGGCAGCATAGGGGAGAAAAGCACTACACCTAGAAATAGGAAAGGAATCAACAAGAGAAAAACTTTGTTAGAAATTAGCCCTTTCCTGATCCGTATCAGGGTTGGGAAGAATGGTTGGGATAACAAACAACCATCAGGTTTGTACTTTGGATACCCCTATAACCATCAAAGATCGTTGAAGTGGCTAATTCCTCTAAATAGGGGGCGTTGAGAACAAATAAATTCTTGGAGCTATTGTTTTTTTCTAGCATTAATAAAATTCATTGGTGTTAAGAAAAACCTCTTGCGAAAAGGTTGGCTAGAGATTTCTTGGAAAAATACCAGCCCCTTTCGATTCATAATGAGACGGGACTAATTCTATTTTGATTCTATAGATTATTTCGCTTAGTACTATGTACAGAAGGGAGGAGCCGTATGAGATGAAAACCTCATGTACGGTTTTGGAACGGAGATTTTTTGAATAGAATGAACGACCGTAACGGATGTTGGCTCAATCCGAAGGAAATTATGCGGAAGCTTTGCAAAATTATTATGAAGCTACGCGACTAGAAATCGACCCCTATGATCGAAGTTATATACTCTATAACATAGGACTTATACACACAAGCAATGGAGAGCATACAAAGGCTTTGGAATATTATTTCCGGGCACTAGAACGAAACCCTTTCTTACCGCAAGCTTTTAATAATATGGCCGTGATCTGTCATTACGTGCGACTATCTCCACTATAGAAAGAAAAAAAGAGAGGATCAAATTTTCTAGTAAATACTAGAAAAAAAGGCTTTCTACATAGGGATCGTAAAAACAACGATTTTTCCCTATCAGCTGTAGGAAGGAAGGACACTTCAAGAGAATCAAAAAAGGAAGAAAGTATCGCCTATACTACTACTCTATGGATAAAGCTCTCAAATTGATAGGGAAAGCACCGTAAAGATCAATTAGTGAGCGACTGGGTCGATACAACTAAAAAAAACTGCTTACTTATCTTATCCCACGATATGGGGTCAAATTTAGGAATCCGCTTATGTAATAGAGCCGATCCACTAAGGGATTAAGCAGCGGTGTAGTATCAGATCCCAAAGATAGTAAGTTCTTTTTTCTTTCTTATGTAAAAAAGTCTTTTTCAAGGATTCTATAGAGATTTCATATATGAAACCGGGATAGTTACCTTTTAGAAAATTCGAACGAAGGCTCTAGATCTATCTATGCTTCATTCTTCTGAAGGTGGGAAAAAAGATCAAACTGATTATGGATAAAAATTAGGGTTTGAAACTTGGGTAATTAACTTCTTCTGCTTAAACCAAAAACAAATTCGATCGATTTTTTAGAAATCGAATTCAGTTAAGATAGGGGAAATTAAGATAGCAATTTATGAGCCGTATGAGGTAGGAAACTCTCAAGTACGGTTCTAAGGGAAGGAACTGCCTATTCCGACCGAGGAGAACAGGCCATTCTACAGGGTGATTCGGAAATTGCAGAAGCTTGGTTTGATCAAGCTGCTGAGTATTGGAAACAAGCTATCGCGCTTACTCCGGGAAATTATATTGAAGCACAGAACTGGTTGAAGATTACGAAGCGCTTTGAATTTGAATAAGAGCACGCTCCTTATTTTTCATAAAATGGGTGGTTTGGTTATTGATCCATTAATCAAATCAATTAGGTCGTAAGATCGAATCAAGAATTTTATTATATCCCTTTCTTCTACCTTCTATTTTATATGATATTTCATAAGGATAAACCATAGGGATAGGGTCCAGAATAGAAGTAATAAAGTGAATAAAAAGAAAAAATAGTGGCAATATAAATATTGCTAATATATCAGGACTGTCTTATTAATAATTCTAATGAGTTATCTTGGAATTTAGAATAAAATAAAAAACCCTATATTATGCTCAAGGAAAGTAGATGTATATAGGAGCTTATACCTTCAAAAAAAATACACCAGTTTCTTAAATTTCAAAAATTTTTTTCTTACGTCGGGAAATATTTGTTTTTCAAGACAAACAATGTCCGTTAGGCACCTAATCTTTATGTCATAATAGATCCGAACACTTGCCTCGCATTGACTTCAATATATAATTGCTCCAGTGAATAACTAAAAAAAATAGAAGAACGATAGATAGTAAAGAAAAGAACTAACCATAATATCTATCTTTCAAAATCTATCTTTCAAAGATTCACTAAAAAGACAGTTGGCGGGTCTCTTTGTATGTCTTGTCCGGAAAGAGGAGGACTTAATGATTATTCGTTCGCCGGAACCAGAAGTAAAAATTGTTGTGGATAGGGATCCTGTAAAAACATCTTTTGAAGAATGGGCCAGACCCGGCCATTTCTCAAGAACACTAGCTAAGGGCCCTGATACTACCACTTGGATCTGGAACCTACATGCTGATGCTCACGATTTCGATAGTCATACGGGTGATTTGGAGGAGATCTCTCGAAAAGTCTTTAGTGCTCATTTCGGGCAACTCTCCATTATCTTTCTTTGGTTGAGTGGCATGTACTTTCATGGTGCCCGCTTTTCCAATTATGAAGCATGGCTAAGTGATCCTACTCACATTGGACCCAGTGCTCAGGTAGTTTGGCCTATAGTAGGGCAAGAAATATTGAATGGTGATGTAGGCGGGGGTTTCCGAGGAATCCAAATAACCTCTGGGTTTTTTCAGCTTTGGCGAGCATCTGGAATAACTAGTGAATTACAACTCTATTGTACTGCAATTGGTGCATTGATTTTTGCAGCGTTAATGCTTTTTGCTGGTTGGTTCCATTATCACAAAGCCGCTCCAAAATTAGCCTGGTTCCAAGATGTAGAATCCATGTTGAATCACCACTTAGCAGGATTATTAGGACTTGGGTCTCTTTCTTGGGCGGGACACCAAATCCATGTATCTTTACCAATTAACCAATTTCTTGACGCCGGGGTGGATCCTAAAGAGATACCACTTCCCCATGAATTTATCTTGAATCGTGACCTTTTGGCTCAACTT